ATGAATCATTCATATTAGATTATTGGGTAGGTACAACCAATCAATTCTAACTAGAATCTAACTAGAAAGCGATCAAAATAGAAAATTTTTCATCATAATAAAAGCAGGATCTTTCCTTCTAGGCTGGGGGGATAAAGAGAAAATTGTTTTCTTACAAAAACGAAAAAAAAAATTCTATTTCTATTCATGTTTGCAAAAACAATGTTTTCTTCTTTTTCTGATTATCTATTTATACTATACCGACCGGATTAAATCAAGAAATTAGAAATTATAATGAATTGACTGAGCGAGGGGTCTATATTTTATGGTTCATGGATATCTTTAGATCATGATTCTATCTATTTAGACTATGATTCCATATCAGAAGAATTCTCAAATTGCTTTATAGGCCAGTTTTAGAGTTATCAAAAAAACCCTTATCCTATCTATCTATTCTATTAAAAATAGAAATAGATAAAGAATTTTTTTATAGTTGATTGTATAGTGTATACACGTAAATATACAACACAAAAAAATGGGCCGTTATTCTATTTTCATCATACAATGATTCTTTTTCTTCTTTGTATCATAATTCAACCAACTGAGGTTATTCTAAGCTGTAACTTCAATCAAATAAGAATAGTTTCTTTCATTGGTAGACTATTCCAGTAAAGTAAGATGGAATCGAATCCGGTTCCCATATTGATTTCTTAGTTCTTATCAATTCTTTTTTTGAATATTGAATTTTTTAAGATCGAATAGACTGACCATTTTTTTCTTTTTTTCATGAGAATGAATATGTTTTTATGTTATTTCGTACTGTAGAATTCTTTTCCTTGGGGGATCATTTTCCCGCGAGAAGTAATGAGAACAATGATAGAATGGATTGCTACCTATGTCTAGATCGCGGATAAATGGAAATTTTATTGATAAAACCTTTTCAATTGTAGCCAATATCTTATTACGAATAATTCCGACAACTTCAGGAGAAAAAGAGGCATTTACCTATTACAGAGATGGTGCGATTTGATTTTTTTTATTACTCTCAGTCTTACGAGAAAAGAAATACACACGATTCGTGATCGGTAAAAAAAGAAAATAAAAAAATCTACGCTTGTTGAAGGTAAAGTTTGGAAATAGAACAATTCCTTCTGTCGTGTATCCTCGATTAATGCAGCCTCAGATGCTATGTTTCAATTCTCGATTCTAGTATTGAGCGAAAGGTTATACCTATGGTTCGGTATTACAGGTCAATCCTAGTCCACTAATACCAATAGGCAGCAGAGGGGAAGAAGCACTACACCTAGGAATCAACAACACTAAAACTTTGTTATAAATTATCCCTTTCTTTAGCAGGCTTGGGACTAAAAGAATGGTTGGGACAACAAACATCCATCTCGTTTGTATTTTGGATACCCGTATAACCATCGAAGGCTGTTGAAGTGACTTATTTCTGGAATTTGGGAAGCGTTGAGAACAAAGAAATTGTTGGAGTTATCATTTCTCTCTAGTACCAATACGTTTGATGTTAAGAAAAGATCTCTTGCAGGAAGGTTGGCTAGAGATTTCTTGTAAAAACACTAGCCCTACTCAGTTCATAATGAGAAGTTTTTCATCTTCTTTATTTTATCATTTTATCATTATGCACATAAGGGAGGAGCCGTATGAGATGAAAATCTCATGTACGGTTCTGTAACGGAGATTCTTTGAATTGAATGACGACCGTAACGGATGTCAGCCCAATCCGAAGGAAATTATGCGGAAGCTTTACAGAATTATTATGAAGCTATGCGACTAGAAATTGATCCCTATGACCGAAGTTATATACTCTATAACATAGGACTTATCCACACAAGTAACGGAGAACACACAAAAGCTTTGGAATATTATTTTCGAGCGCTCGAACGAAACCCATTCTTACCACAAGCTTTTAATAATATGGCCGTGATCTGTCATTACGTGCGACTATCTCCACTATAGAAAGAAAAAAGTAAAGAAAGATCAAATTCACTAGTAAATACTATAAAAAAGGGCTTTCTACATAAGCATCGTCTAAAACAACGATTTTTATTAGCTGTAGAAAAGAAAGAAACTTCATAGAAGTTGAAATATGAAGAAATAGATATGCCTAGCTATTTTAGTCTATGGGTAAAGTATCTAATTGATAGAGTAAGCACCGTAAAGATCAATTAGCGAGGTTTTGGCCGATACAATAAGAACTGCTTACTTATGTCATGATGTGAGACAAACGTTAGTAATCAACTTATGTAATAGAGTTGATCCACTAAGGTATTGAGCAGCGGTGTAGGATCAGATCCCAAAGATAGTAAGTCTTTCCTTTCGAAAGTCTTTTTCAAAAATTCTATATAATCTAAATTTCTATATGATATGAAACTGAGATAGTTACCTTTCAGAAAATTCTAATGATAGGCGAAATGTCTATGTTTTATTCTTCTGAAGGTGGGAGAAAAGATAAAACTAAAATAAACCGGATTTTTAATCCAAACTTAAGATTTAAGTT